AATGGTTGATCAAGCTTGATGGATTCACCCTCTGAAACAAGAAGTTCTGGTCCTGGAGGTATAATATCAACCACTTGATGTCCATCCGATGCATCCGCTATGGTTATTTCGTATCCACCCTTTTCTTTACGTACTATTTTACTTACTATACCTGCGGATGTAGCGTTATAGACTGTATTGTTACTCTTACTTCCATCAGGATAAATCTGACCCCTTCCCCTATTCCCACCTACATATATGGGATATTTTAAGAAGTGAACGTCTTTCCTCGTAGCCGGGTCGGGAGAAAGGATAGGAAAGACAATTTCACTATATTTCTGACCAGGAACAGGGCCTATAACAAGAATATTTTTTTTAGTGGGACGATAACTCTGAAAAGACAGATTGCCCATCTTTTCTTTCATCTCGGGGGAAATACGATCGGGAGGAGCTAATTCGAATCCCTCCGGCAAAATAAGAACAGCCCCCACATTCAAGGCCCCTTTTTTACCATTAGCAAGAACTTGTTTAAGTTGCATATCATAAGGGATTCTAACAACAGCTTCAAATACAGTATCAGGAAGTACAGCTTGCGGAACTTCAATATCCACGGGCTTATTAGCTAAATGACAATTAGCACATACAATCCGTCCAGTTGCTTCGCGTGGATTTTGATAACCTTGCTGCGCAAAAATGGGATACGCGTTTGAAATGGATGTCTGAGTTATTATATATATCATGATCGATACAGAAATAGATCGAGTTATCTGTTCCTTTATCCCCAAAAAAGTATTTCTATTTTGCATGGTCCAATCATTGATCTCTGAATTTCTACAATAAATTAGGTAGGTAGCTAGTATAGTTCCCTATCCACGAGTCTGCCATTGTAATAGAATAATTACACTGGAATATAGGAGAATACTTTGAACAGGTAAAGATGAAATATTTTATTTATGCGCTAAGAAACTTTTTGAGTTAATTGATATCAGAATATCAAATAAGTTCTTCATTCATTCATTGAATGATAAATTACCACGAGTGAAGGAGATACACGATTTAAATAATGAAAAATCCAATATTTCACAATTGTATCTAGAATAACTGGAAAAGTGGAAACAAGACCAGATATAATTTGGTCGTTATGAGCCAATCCAAAATCGTTGTAGACCGAACCAATCATTAGTTCCCAACCATGCGGCGAGTGGAATCCGATCCATAAATCAGTGACTAAAAGAATAGAAAAAGCTTTTATTGTGTCACTTAAGTTATAGAGGAATTCCTGAATCCAAGAATTAAGAATGGCAAGTTCCTCATTACGCAAAATAAAATAACCACTTAGAATAGCGAAAGAGATTATATTTGTCGAGAAATGCAAAATGATATGTAGATGATATTCATTGTGTGTTTTGACCAATTGCATCGTTTCTTTATGGATTCGTATACGAAGCTTTTGTATATGTGTCCCCCGGTACTCCTTTATTATTTCGTCCAACAGTAATAGTTCTTCTAATTCTATGAATCTTTCTAGAACGTCCTTCTCTTGAATATCATTCAAAAGGGTTTCGGATTGCCTGGTATTCCACCAATTAGTAATCAAAGGTTCCAAACATTTATTAAATGATAGAGAGACCCACCAGGGCAAAAATACTATAGATGCAAGATAAGGAAGAGAAGTCAATGCTTTCTTTTTTTTCACTTTTTATCTGTGCTGTGAATTGTTAATGAACTTGCTTTATTCGTCAATTCTACCTGATCTGATATTTCTTTGAAGCATGAGTTCTGTTCTATAACAAGGTATGGAACCTATGGATCTATTCCCAATTTTGGTATAATTATTTAGTCCTTAAATTTAAATCTAGAAAAAGAAAAAATATAGAAATGGAAGGAATAAGGATCCGCTTCGGATGAAAAAATAATAAACAAATATTGCTCCCAGATAGCCCATCCCAATTGGACAAATTCAAAGCAATTGCATCCTTATTTGTTTTTGTTCTTTTTGATGAATGTTTGAAAAAGCCACTTGAAGTGACGAATATTATTCGGATTTCGAGACAAAAGAACCTCCCGGGTGACCAATTTCAAAATGTTTCACTGTCTAATCATATCTCACCAAAGTAAAGAGGTAGATTTCTAAAGAATATTGATGAGAAAATCCGAAATAGGTTAAAAAACGAGACAGAAATTAATTGGATGATTATGAGAGATCCAATCCTTTTTTTATCAAGAAGCAAAAGTATAATATAAAAAGAAGGATCCATTGATAAAAAAGATAAAATTTACCGGGTATGATTCATTTCTATCTAACGTATCAATTCCAAATCTTAAACCTAAAAAGATTCATTCTATATTCTGAGATATTCGGATATATGTGATGAATCCATACTTATTAGACTTGTTATTAGTATACAAGAAAGAATTGAGTTGGACTCCATACGCATTTTTTTAGCACACAAAAAATTGTGTATCGTATTATTATAGTTGTTTTGTTCTGTATATGTCCTCCTGCTTTTGTTTATTCTATAGAGTGTCGTGTCAACAGAACCAGGAAATAGAATCTAACATATCTTGCTCGAATAAGCGTCCTAAAAAAACTTCCGTTGAAAAAAAAAAAATACCAAGTTCTTTCCTTCATGCTGAGAAAGTAAAGTATGCATTCCGTCTTTCAAAATACTTCAATTGGTACACGCAAGAAATAGGCCAATTCCGCAGCTTTTTGTTCGATTTCTCGTGGAGTCAAATTCTCATCAGTACGACTCAAGGGGATGGCTCCCTGGCCCCGGATTTCCATATAAAGGACACGACGTGGATAAAGACCCTCTTTAATCTCCATTCTGATTGACTGGATATCTTTCATAAAGAAGCGAAGAAAGATGCGGCGGTTTTTTCCGGGGAATCCCCAACGAAAAATACATACTAGTCCCTCTTTTCTATCGAATCGATCATAGCCACTACCTATATTCCACGAAATTGTGCACCATAAATAGGAGCTAATAAATAGACCCGCAATTCCATAGAAGGACATCACGATCCCCTGCGGGAAAAAAAGAATTTGCTGATAGGGGAATACAGATATCAGATTTCTCCCAAGATAACTGGAAGTTCCAACCACTAAAAATCCTAGGGAACCCAAAAAAAGGATACAGGCCCAGCAAAAATTACTTGTTTTTCTAGAGCCCCTTATAAGTTCTATCCATATATGTTCTGATCGCCAATTCATATTATATTATACTATATTCAGTTGTATTCGATTGGAATTCAAAGAATAACCCAAATGAATTTTATTTTCATTTTCTTGCTCCCGAAGTAACTCTCATCAACTAGCACTACTTTGTCGTGAACCATTAGAAAGAATTTGTTAGATACATTTAGATTCTATTTTCAATAAGGATTGATCACTTTTTAATCAGTTATATCCCTATATATATCACTTTTTGATCAGTTATATCCCTATATATATATACATTTATCAAGATATCATGTATCCGTATGCGTAACAGTTCTTTCATTTGTATTCAGAGAGAACCACATATCATACCATATTTTACTAAATGGATACCAATATTATCATCTTTAGTCATGATGAAAGAAATTGATGGTCTTTGGCCCCGTTGCGTCTAGACAATCTTATTCTTTTGGACATGAAGAAATAAAGAAGCCATTGCAATTGCCGGAAATACTAAGCCCACTAAAGGCACAAAAATAGAGGGTAAGTTGAGATCTGTCATAGAATAGGTGCCTCGATTTAATATTTATTTGTACCTCTTATAAGGAAGGATATCTTATGATAAGTATACCTATTATAATATAAATAATATTAAGTTATAATATAAATAATATTAAGTAGTTAATAAGTGCAAGGGATGTAGAACTAAATTAAGTGTACCTACTCATTTGTCTACATGAATATGTATGAGAACCCACTTTAATACATTTTGGATTCTTCTTTTCTCGTTCGTATCTTAAGAATTTGATTATGAATTCGCGACTTTAATTAATCTAATCCAAAACAGGGATTTATAAATTTATAATAAAAAGCATATTTTCGTAGAATAGAATATAGAATATAGAAGTGACTTCTACTTCCTATTGGATTTCTTTTATATTTTCTTATTTCATTTATATATCTATTCTTCAATATATGCCGTATTTGTATATTATTATTTAGTTATTTTAGTTACATATATTATATTGAAATGTTGAAGCGATATCCCAGATTCCCACAAGAAAAATCATTTCTTTCAATACTTACTTGTTATTAGTTAACAATTTTAATAATGGGATTCATGTGTTTAATTAGGATAGGAAATCAAATGACTATTCATCTATTGTATTTTCAAATAATGGTTGGAAAGAAGCTATGGAAAAATGGTGGTTCAATTCAATGTCCTCTAAGAAGGAGTTAGAACACAGACGTGGGCTAAATAAATCAATGTATAGTCTTGATCCTATTGGACATACTAGTGAAAATGAGGACCCCATTATAAATGATACAGATAAAAACATTTCTAGTTGGAGTGATAGTGGGAGTTGCAATGCTGAGCATTTATTTGATATTAGGGACATTTGGAGTTTGATCTCTGATGATACTTTTTTAGTTAGAGATAGTAATGGCGACAGTTATTCCATATATTTTGATATTGAAAATCATATTTTTGAGATTGACAATGATAGTTCTTCTATGAATGAACTAGAAACTTATTTTTCTAATTATATTTATATGAATTCTAGTTTTTTGAATAGTAGATCTAAGAGTAAAAATCACGACTATCACCATTACATCTATGATATTCAATCTAGTTGGAATAATCACATTAATAGTTGCATTGATAGTTATCTTCGTTTTGAAATCAGTATTGATAGTTACATTTCAGGAGGTACTGACAATTACAGTGACTGTTATCTTTATAATTTTATTTGTAGTGAAAGTCGAAGTTCTAGTATGAGGACTAATGGTAATGACAGTGATATTAATATAAGAGGAAAGTCTAATGATCTTGATATAAATATAAAATACAGACATTTATGGGTTCAATGCGAAAATTGTTATGGATTAAATTATAAAAAATTTTTTAGGTCAAAAATGAATATTTGTGAACAGTGTGGATATCATTTGAAAATGAGTAGTTCAGATAGAATCGAACTTTCGATTGATCCGGGCACTTGGCATCCAATGAATGAAGATATGGTATCTATGGATCCTATTGAATTTCATTCAGAGGAGGAGCCCTATAGAGATCGTATCGATTCTTATCAAAAAAAGACAGGTTTAACTGAAGCTATTCAAACAGGCATAGGTCAACTAAATGGTATTACCATAGCAATTGGGGTTATGGATTTTCAGTTCATGGGCGGTAGTATGGGATCTGTAGTGGGTGAAAAAATAACCCGTTTGATCGAGTATGCCACTAATCGATCTCTACCTGTTATTATTGTGTGTGCTTCTGGAGGAGCACGCATGCAAGAGGGAAGTTTGAGCTTGATGCAAATGGCTAAAATATCTTCTGTTTCATATAATTATCAATTAAATAAAAAGTTATTCTATGTATCAATCCTTACATCTCCTACAACCGGTGGAGTTACAGCCAGTTTTGGTATGTTGGGAGATGTCATTATTGCTGAACCTAACGCTTACATTGCTTTTGCGGGTAAACGAGTAATTGAACAAACATTGAATAAGACAGTACCCGAGGGTTCACAAGCAGCTGAGTATTTATTCCATAAGGGTTTATTTGATTCAATCGTACCGCGTAATCCTTTAAAAGGTGTTCTGAGTGAGTTATTTCAGCTCCACGGTTTCTTTCCTTTGAATCCAAATTTCAAAAATTAAAGTACAGTTCTACGTTTATATTTATATCGAACAAGTATTTAATTCATCGTAATCAAAAAACAAACTAAGAAGAATGGCGTTTTCTTTGATGACATATTCTTTGGTGACATAAGTTCCGCTTGTAATAAGAGTCAGCAGTTTCGGATAATTACCTTTTCTTTTTTCCCCGGATCCACTTTCTATTCTACCTCTATTCATGATTAGTAATTAGGAACTCTCTATCAACAGAATAAACAGAGTTCATTTTTAGACGAATTAGATAAAATGAAAATAATTTCATTTGCCCTTTCCTTATTATATCTTAATCTTAATTCATTTTCATTTCAATATTGTTTTGATTGGTTTCGTCTAATATTTATTTAATTCTTATATATTATATATTTTATATAATATATAAATAAGTAATCCAAATAAATAAGTAATCCAAATAGTAATATATTTGTTTGATTGATAGAATCTTTTCCTCAATATATTTATTATAAGAATATAAGTAAAGAATATAAGTAAGGGTTTCTCTCATATCGTGTACAAATTCTCATCGAAAATAAAAATATTTGTTTCTTCCTATTTCCTATGAAGAATTCAATCTTGCATAATCGAATAAAAAATAAAATAAGAAGTTTTTATTGCATTGCAACACAGAACGAAAAAGACAATATACAGGATAGGTAGAAAGCGCTCCTCCCTTGGCTTGACCTATGGTGTGAAACCATAGAATAGAAAATATTCTACCAATCGCAAAGACCCATAGGGTTAATTACGGATTCAACAAGAAATAATAGAAATTTTGAGTCCTTTAGTCTTAGATCTTATCTTGTATTTAGATCTCATATATATATATATACATGGGTTATGGGTAACGTTTGTACATTCTGTACATATTTATTTATTGATATATAAATATATAAAAGATATGCAAATACTATAAAAAAAAGAAAGGTAGATGCTCGCTCATTCTTTATTTGATTCGGCTCAATCCTTTTTTTAGTAAAAGATTGGGCCGAGTTTATTTAATTGTACTTAGGAGAACAAACAGGAATTACTGAATTATGTACGCTTATTTATTAATCGATCGTATCTACCGGTTTGAACTCAAATTTGATCTCTTTCCACACTTCACAAGCAGCGGCAAGTTCCGGGCTCCATTTGCTAGCTTCACGGATAATTTCATTACCTTCACTAGCTAGGTCACGCCCTTCATTACGAGCTTGTACACACGCTTCTAAAGCCACTCGATTAGCTACAGCACCGGGTGCATTTCCCCAAGGGTGTCCTAAAGTTCCTCCGCCGAACTGTAGTACAGAATCATCTCCAAAGATCTCGGTCAGGGCAGGCATATGCCAAACATGAATACCCCCTGAAGCCACAGGTAGAACACCTGGCATAGAGACCCAATCTTGAGTGAAGAAAATACCACGGCTTCGGTCTTTTTCAATAAAATCATCGCGTAGTAAATCAACAAAACCCAAAGTCATCTCACGTTCACCTTCCAGTTTACCTACTACTGTACCAGCGTGAATATGATCTCCACCAGACATACGTAATGCTTTAGCTAGTACACGAAAATGCATACCATGATTTTTCTGTCTATCAATAACCGCATGCATTGCGCGGTGAATGTGAAGAAGTAAACCGTTGTCCCGGCAATAATGCGCCAAGCTGGTATTTGCAGTGAATCCCCCTGTTAAGTAGTCATGCATTACGATAGGAACTCCCAATTCTCTGGCAAATACGGCCCTTTTGATCATTTCTTCACATGTACCCGCAGTAGCATTTAAGTAATGTCCTTTGATTTCACCTGTTTCGGCTTGTGCTTTATAAATGGCTTCGGCACAAAATAGGAAACGGTCTCTCCAACGCATAAATGGTTGTGAGTTCACGTTCTCATCATCCTTGGTAAAATCAAGTCCACCACGTAGACATTCATAAACCGCTCTACCGTAGTTTTTCGCGGATAATCCCAATTTTGGTTTAATAGTACATCCCAATAGGGGACGACCATACTTGTTCAATTTATCTCTCTCAACTTGGATACCATGGGGTGGGCCTTGGAAAGTTTTGGAATAAGCAGGAGGAATTCGCAAATCCTCCAGACGTAGAGCTCGTAGAGCTTTGAATCCAAATACATTACCCACAATGGAAGTAAACATGTTGGTAACGGAACCTTCTTCAAAAAGGTCTAAAGGATAAGCTACATAAGCAATATATTGATTTTCCTCCCCGACAACGGGCTCGATGTAGTAGCATCGTCCTTTGTAGCGATCCAAGCTCGTAAGTCCATCAGTCCACACAGTTGTCCATGTACCAGTAGAAGATTCGGCAGCAACTGCGGCCCCTGCTTCTTCAGCTGGAACTCCGGGTTGAGGAGTTACTCGAAATGCTGCCAAGATATCAGTATCCTTGGTTTCATATTCAGGAGTATAATAAGTCAATTTGTAATCTTTAACACCAGCTTTGAATCCAGCACTTGCTTTAGTCTCTGTTTGTGGTGACATAAGTCCCTCCCTACAACTCATGAATTAAGAATTCTCACAATGACAAGGTCTACTCGACATAGAATAGGCATGAATGAAACCTTTGAAAAATAAAATGAAAAAAATTTTCAACTAAACTACTATTATCAACAAATTTAATTAATAAGACCATGTATTTGATTCGCCAAATACACCATTATTGTATACTCTTTGATATGTATGGCGCAACCCAATACTTGTTTTGCAAATTTTTAATTTATTAAAAACCTTCTTTTTATTTGAATTTAAATATCTAATATACTAAGAAAAATGACCTATCCCTTGACAGTGATATATGTTGTATATGTAAATCCTAGATGTTAAAATAAGCATAATTCATCCATAAAAAGGTATCAAATAAGAATAGTCTAAAATCTATATGAAAAAAAAAAAATAAATAACAACGGCCGATGAGATCGAAATAATGAATAAATCAGGAATCGAGTTTAGGTTCGAATTCCATAGATAATATAATCCTAATATGATATGGATGAGATTATATATAATGATAGATAAATGAGACATACTTTCTCATTCATTATTTTTATACTTGATATTTTGTTGAGACTTTGAAATTTATATTTTGAAAAAGGGGGTTGGTTAAATTTTCAAATTTACTCATTGAGTGAGTAAACGATTGAATTGGATTCGCTTGGACGATACTGACTAAATCGAGTGCTAACTTCCTTATTGATTCCATTCTTTATTGAATTAATCGATCAACTTGCTATCGGACATTTTTGATTCGGAAATATTTCCAATAAATTTCGACATATTTTACTTTATCATGATTATGAGAACCAATCCTACTACTTCTGATCCTGTGGTTTCCAAACTTGAGGAAAAAAACCTAGGGCGGATCGCTCAAATTATTGGCCCAGTACTGGACGTTGCCTTTCCCCCGGGGAAGATGCCTAATATTTATAACGCTTTGGTAGTTAAGGGTCGAGATACTGTCGGTCAGCAAATTAATGTGACTTGTGAGGTACAGCAATTACTAGGAAATAATCGAGTTAGAGCTGTAGCTATGAGTGCTACAGACGGTCTGACGAGAGGAATGGAAGTGATTGACACAGGAGCTCCTCTAAGTGTTCCAGTCGGTGGAGCTACTCTAGGACGAATTTTCAATGTTCTTGGAGAGCCCGTTGATAATTTAGGTCCTGTAGATACTAGCACAACATCTCCTATTCATAGATCTGCGCCCGCCTTTATACAGTTAGATACGAAATTATCAATCTTTGAAACGGGGATTAAAGTAGTGGATCTTTTAGCTCCTTATCGTCGTGGAGGAAAAATTGGACTATTCGGGGGAGCTGGGGTAGGTAAAACAGTACTCATTATGGAATTGATCAACAACATTGCTAAAGCTCATGGGGGTGTATCCGTATTTGGTGGAGTAGGCGAACGTACTCGTGAGGGAAATGATCTTTACATGGAAATGAAGGAATCCGGGGTGATTAATGAACAAAATATTGCGGAATCAAAAGTAGCTCTAGTCTATGGTCAGATGAATGAACCGCCGGGAGCTCGTATGAGGGTTGGTTTGACTGCCCTGACCATGGCGGAATATTTTCGGGATGTTAATGAGCAAGACGTACTTTTATTCATCGACAATATCTTTCGATTCGTTCAAGCAGGATCAGAGGTATCTGCCTTATTAGGGAGAATGCCTTCTGCAGTG